ATACTATGATTTGCATTTCGAACAGGCATGAATACAGCATCAATAGGATAACTTCCGTCTTGAAAGTTATTTAGTGTTTTTATACGATATCCGCGATTCCTCTCGATTTGTAATCCAATACACAAATTAATAGGTTCTGTTAGGTTAGCTATATGTTGTGTATTATCAACGATTTCCACAGAAGGTGGTAAAATGATGTCTTGAGCGGTTACATATCCAGGACCCTTGACACAAATAGACGCGTCCCGAGTTCCATACAGATTACTTCTCAATACAATTTCTTTCAAATTCATTAAAATTTCATGTACTGATTCTTGAATACCTACTATGGTAGAATATTCATGTGGTATTTTCTCAGATTTTGCACGTGTGATACATGTTCCCTCTATTTCTCCGAGCAAAACTCTTCGCATCGCAATGCCTATTGTATCGGCTTGGCCTTTCATAAGTGGAGACAGAATAAAGCGTCCATAATAAAGACGCTTACTGTCTACTCTTGATTCAACACACTTCCAATGTAGTGTCCGAGTAGATACTCTTACTTTCTCTCGAACCATAGTAATATATTTTATATTTTATTTTGATCAAACCCTTGAATTGTTTATTTCTCTTGAAATCTCTTCAATGTTTATTTTTAGTTTTACACACGTCTTTTTTTAGGGGACCTACATCCATTATGTGGCATAGGGGTTACATCCCGTATAAAATTTAATAGTATACCACTTCTACGAATAGCTCTTAATGCTGCATCTCTTCCGAGGCCGGGACCTTTTATCATGACTTCCGCTCGTTGCATGCCTTGATCCGCTACTGTTCGAATAGCATTTCCTGCTGCGGTTTGAGCGGCGAATGGTGTCCCCCTTCGTGTACCCTTGAATCCACAAGTACCGGCGGAGGACCAAGAAATCACCCGACCCCGTACATCTGTAACAGTCACAATGGTATTGTTGAAACTAGCTTGAACATGAATAACTCCCTTTGGTATTTTACGAGCATGCTTACGCGAACCAATACGTCCATTTTTACGCGAACCAATTTTTGGTATAGGTTTTGCCATATTTTATTATATTTTTCTTATTTCATAAATAGGAGTCCGAGATATATGGATATATCCATTTTATGTCAAAAACAGATCCTTTACTATTTTATTTTCTAACTAGAATTAATATTTTATTTTTCTATATTAATTGTACTATTTCTTTCTATTAATATATTAATATAGAATATAATTTTTTAATTTGAAATAGAATTTCAAATTTTAAATATCAATAATATTTCTTATAATACTTATACTTATTATTATAATATAATACTTATACTATAATATAATACTTATACTTATTATTATAATACTTATACTTATTATATAGAATATTCTATATAAATTATATATAAATTATTATATAGAATTTATATATTCTATTTTTATATTTTTATATATATATTTATATATATTAATCTAATTAAATTAATAGAATATTTAATATAATATTTATTTTTTTTATTAATATTTTTCTTTTTATTATTTTCTTATTAATATTAATTATATATTTGATTTTAGATATATATTATATATATATTTTATTGAATATAAATTTATTTGATTTGTGCATCCGGTGCTTTCGAATAGAAGCCCTCTTTTGTGGAAATATTATCCTTGTCTTTGTTTATGTCTTGGATTGGAACAAATTACTATAATTCGTCCCTGCCTACGGATCAATCGACATTTTTCACAAATTTTACGAACAGAGGCCCTTATTTTCATATTTGTCAGTCCTTAACTTAATCCCGAATCTCTTTATTGGAAGAAAATATGGTTTCCTTAAATTTTTAACTTCTAATTGTACCCCCCAAAAAAAATGTTGAAGTTGAAAAAACAGTCTAATTAAATGACTTATACTTCCATTTTTACTTTCCCGTTCGTATACATATAAAATAAGAGTACGTCGAATCCTTTCGGAAACATAGCCTAGAATCCTATTTTCATTATATAAAGGAACCTGGAACATACCCCTGGGAAGTGATTCAGTAATTAAACCCTCATGAATCCATTTTCTTTTTTCTTTTCTTTTATTCCTATTTCATTTAAACCCCCTTCATGCATTCACTAATGTATGAAGAGTGATATTAGAAACCTGTGTTTTCTCTCTTTTTTCACAAAAATGGATAGAAGTTTCTCATATAATTCGGATATCAGAAAGATTACCATATATAACATAAAACTTCTCCGCCGATTCTTTTTAATCGAGCCTCTCGATCTGTCATTATACCTCTAGAAGTAGAAAGGATTACAATCCCCATCCCTCCTAAAATTCTAGGAATTCGTTGATAATTAGAATAGATTCGTAGACCAGGTGTACTGATCCGTTTTAAATTTAAAATAGTTTTATATGATCCTTTCCTATTTCTTCTATACCGTAGAGTTAAAACTAAAAAATATTTGTCGCTTTCCCTATGTTTTCTCACGTTTTCAATAAAACCCTCTCGTAAAAGTATTTTAACAATGTTTTCGGTGATGTTAGTAGATGGGATTTGAACTCTTCCTTTTCTATTCATGTCAGCATTTCGTATAGAGGTTATTATGTCAGCGATGGTGTCCTTACCCATGATAAACGAAAATGATTGTTGCCCCTGACTTTCGATATAATCAACATGCTCCTTTGTTCTATTTTTTATTCAATAAAATATCTAATATTGAATATATTGAATATAATAATATATATATACTATATATATATATAATTATATATATATTATATATATATAATATTATTATTTTTATTATTTTATAATATAAATTTTATAATATAATAATAAATAATATAATATTATAAAATGAAATATTATAAAAATGAAATATATAATTATAATATCTCATATTGAATATCTCATATTGAATTCTATTTTTTAGAAGAATTCTATTTCTAAAAAATAGAATAATTTTTTGATTTTTATTCATAGAATAGAATTCTGAATTCTAATTTTGATTTTGAATATTTATATTTAATATCTTTATATTTTAAAAATTAGAATGTTTAATATATTTATATAATTAAATAATTCATTTTGAATTCTAATTTAATTAGAATTCTATAATGAAAATCATTTTCATATCTAATTTTCATATTCATATCTAATTAAAAATAGAAAGAAAATAGATAATTAATAGAATATTTAATATATATTTCTATTTAATTTATATTTAATTCTAATTAGAATTATATATTCTATATATTAATATTAATAGAATAAAATAATTAATTAATAGAATAAAATTAAAATAAAATAATTACTACAAATATAATAATTACTACAAAAGATATATGTGTGAGACATAATCTATTAATCTATTTCATTCATAAATAATATATCTATATCATGGTCTCGTCTTATAATACCTCGGGTGCTAATGAAACTATTTTAGTGAAATTTAACTGTCTCAATTCCCGGGCGATTGCGCCAAAAATTCGAGTTCCTTTTGGATTTCCTTCTTGATCAATGACCACCGCAGCATTATCATCATACTGTATTATCATACCGTTGTTACGTTTGAGTTCTTTACAAATACGTACAATTACAGCTCTAATCACTTCTGATCTTTCTAAAGGCGTATTTGGTACTGCTTCCTTTATTACAGCAACAACAATGTCACCAATATAAGCATATCGTCGATTACTAGCTCCTATGATTCGAATACACATCAATTCGCGGGCTCCGCTGTTATCGGCTACATTCAAATGGGTTTGAGGTTGAATCATATCATTTTTTTATCTGTTCTTTCAGTCAAAAGGTTGAAGTAAAAAAAAATATTCTCTGTGTTCAAAAAAAAAAAAAGAAACCTACAATTGCAATTTTTTTTTTTTCATCCTAAAGATCTCTTTCCTTTGGTTCGAATTTTTATCCCGAAATAATGAATTGAGTTCGTATAGGCATTTTGGATGCTGCTATTGAAATAGCCTTTCTGGCTATATTTTCTGCGACTCCGCCCATTTCATAAAGTATTCTACCTGGTTTAACGACAGCTACCCAATATTCGGGAGATCCTTTTCCCGAACCCATACGCGTTTCGGTAGGTCTTACTGTAACCGGTTTGTCTGGAAATATGCGTACCCATATTTGTCCACCCCGGCGGACATTTCGTGACATTGCCCGCCGCCCTGCTTCTATTTGTCTAGATGTGATCCAAGCGGGCTCAAGTGCCTGAAGAGCATATCTTCCGAAGCAAATATGATTACCTCGATAGGATATTCCTTTCATTCTTCCTCTATGTTGTTTACGGAATCTGGTTCTTTTGGGGTTATAGTTGATGGTTCTTTCTCAATTCCATCGCTATTACAGAACCGTACATGAGATTTTCACCTCATACAGCTCCTCGCGAATGAAGCGATTCAAAAATAAAATAAATAGATTTAACCGATAAAATAATATACAATAATATACATATGTTTAATGAATAATATAATAGAATCGCGGGATTTTTTGAGATTTCATAGAATCTATTTGTCTATTGGAAATTTGTATATCTTGTTTTGATATATAACTAAACATGTATTCTTATAGACAATATAGACAATTCTTGCTATCCATATATAACTAGATAATGCTGTTTTGTTATGTTATAAGGTTCTAACGAATCTTTCTTTTTCTTTTTATTATCCTATCGGATTGGACCAAATTTAGAAATTCAATTCAATAAAATCAAAATTCTCGCGGGCGAATATTTAATTTACTCTTTCATTATCAATTTCAGATGTAATGTAGGGTTAGCCCACGACTCCTCAAAAAAAAATGGATTGGTTCTTGCTTCGTTTCGCCATCCCACCCAATGAATCATTAAGATTTCTTTTTAATAAAATCTTAGGTATTTACAGGTTCCGTCGTTCCCATCGCTTCTCGATTAATGGTTAGGTCTGAATTCTACAACGGAGCCTCTCTAATAAGATTTTAAATTTTCTTTTTTCTTGAATCAACCTTCTCAGTTTTTATTGACTTGTGGCTCT